TACTTCAACTAGTCCCCATGTTCTTCGAAGGGATCTCTTAATTTTTGAGAGGGTTGCCCAAAAGCGGTATATAAGGCATACCCAGTAAAGCTTACAAGTAAACCGGATATGGAGATGGCGACTAGGGTTGCTGTTTCCATTTTTTCGATAATTTCAAGATCACAAAGGATCACGATAATGTCGTTTATTTACAACTACAACGGAATGGTATACAAAGTCAACAGATTTCAACCCATGATAAAAGAGGATTTATGGCTACAAAAACCGTTGAGAGTAGTTCTAGATCTGGGCCAAGACGAACTGGCGTAGGGAGTTTATTGAAACCATTGAATTCGGAATATGGAAAAGTAGCTCCAGGGTGGGGGACTACACCACTTATGGGAGTTGCAATGGCTCTATTTGCAATATTTCTATCTATTATTTTAGAAATTTATAATTCATCTGTTTTACTGGATGGAATTTCAATTAATTAGTTCATAAAAACTATGAAGTCTTAGTTTTTCAATAAAAAAAGATTCTTTTACTTATACTTACTTAATGCTTAAAATACTTAATACTTCAACTTAAGATTACCTAAGACTTGGATTTATAGACCATTCTGGCAGTTCGATCGTGAAATTTATTTGTTTCGATATTTCATTTCCGGAATATGAGCGTGTGACTTGTTATAATTGATCCTATTGATAATACAGAGAATGGACCTGTCATCTCTATCAAGATGATTCTACCTCGTCAGATATTTATTCTAGTCTCTGGAGCACGGACTATATAGAATAGATCAAGAAAAGAAATATTTGAACTATGATTCATACCTATTATTCAGACCTCGCAACCGGATTAAAAAAAGGGAAATAGGTCTTTTATAAATCAAACAATTTTTTCCTTCATACTTCTTTTGACCGAAAGAAGTCTCTTTCTCTAGATTTTTTTGAGTTATTACATTCATTAAAGAAGTGATGATCAAATGGTTTTTACTCAGAAAACCTTTGAGTTTAGCTTTGGTTTTCTTAAATCATCGTGGTTTTAGTATGAATCTGAGGTTTCAATTGATTCATAGGGTCTCAACAAGAGAATTCCTATAAAAAAAAAGATAGGGAAGAGAAGATTCAAGAGGCCTGTCAGGATTAACATAAAGAAAGATGGATGAGCCAACTTGAGATTGTATTTCTTGGCATTATCATCACAAAGAAGAGATTCCGGATTTTTCTTACTTCGTATCTTTTGGTCAAATCGAGTCAAGCGGCTAAGCCACAAGAAGTTTTAAACTCTCTATTCCATATCCGTTGAAACTAGTATTTGTGTGTTTCGGCTTGAGCCGTACGAGATGAAATTCTCATATACGGCTCTCAGAGGGGGAGTCTTTCTTGGGTTACCTATCTCAATAAAGTATATGATTGGTTCGAGGAACGTCTCGAGATTCAAGCGATTGCAGATGATATAACTAGTAAATATGTTCCTCCTCATGTCAACATATTTTATTGTCTAGGGGGAATTACACTTACTTGTTTTTTAGTACAAGTAGCTACGGGTTTTGCTATGACCTTTTACTATCGTCCAACTGTTACAGAGGCTTTTTCCTCTGTTCAATACATAATGACTGAGGCCAACTTTGGTTGGTTAATTCGATCAGTTCATCGATGGTCAGCAAGTATGATGGTTCTAATGATGATCTTGCACGTATTTCGTGTGTATCTTACGGGTGGGTTTAAAAAACCCCGCGAATTAACTTGGGTTACAGGGGTGGTTCTGGCTGTATTGACCGCATCTTTTGGCGTAACTGGTTATTCCTTACCTCGGGACCAAATTGGCTATTGGGCAGTAAAAATTGTAACAGGCGTGCCTGAAGCTATTCCTATAATAGGATCACCTTTGGTAGAATTATTACGTGGAAGTGCTAGTGTGGGCCAATCCACTTTGACTCGTTTTTATAGTTTACATACTTTTGTATTGCCTCTTCTTACTGCCGTATTTATGTTAATGCACTTTTCAATGATACGTAAGCAAGGTATTTCGGGTCCTTTATAGAGAAGGCAGATCATAGATATTTGTAATTTATCATATCGGGGAGGAACAAGAGTCTTTCATTGCTACAAATATGGATTATTGAAAAATAAGGCATGTTATTTGGATACTTCTATTCAACTCTGAAGTATTGTTTATTTGATACGAATCAAATAGTTGAAGTATATTTTCCTAAAAGAGGATGGATTATGGGAGTGTGTGACTTGAACTATTGATTGGTCCATGCAGATATATGATTTTATCCGCCACGTTGGAATTCACAACCCAATGTGTCTCCGCATCCAACCATCACGTAAGTCCCTTTATGTAGCATAGGATAGGCCGGTTCGCTTGAGGAGAATATTTTCTATGATCATACCCGAATCATGTCATGCATGAACAGGCTCCGTAAGATCCCTAGAATAAGTGATGTGGAATCCAATGTTCTATTTATTCCACTTTGTTTAATTTTGCTTTTTTTTTTAGTAATTTTCTTCTAATTAATTGCTAGTATTAGTATTTCATATTAATTTGTATAGTAATCTTAGTAAGTTTTTTATAGTATGTAGATGCATTCATTTCCTCTGCATCGACCCTGATCTATGATACTATCGGAGTTAAATAAGGGATCTAAGGAAGCACAGGGGCTAGACTTTATTAGTAACAAGTAAAAACTTTGTATTTTTGTATGTAACACAATCGAGATGTTGTGGGGATAAAAACCAACCAAAAGACATGAATGAGACAATCCAAAAAGCACTTGATCATGATCGAATTTGTAAGCCTACTTGGATATTGAGCATTTCCTTGTTGCCAGAACTGAATTCTTTACAATGAATCGTTGCAACTCGGGGAAATGGAATTTGATAAATCTTTTCTTACATAGAGTCATTCTACATTCTATATGTAGATATGTATGAAATATAGAAATATAGATATTCTATGGACCTAGGACCTATTTATGTTCTATGGATCTATTTCTGTAATTCTTTTGATTCTTGCTCGAGCCGGATGATAAAAAATTATCATGTCCGGTTCCTTTGGGGGATGGATCTACAATAATTCACCTATCCAAATAACAAAGAAACCTGATTTGAATGATCCTGTATTAAGAGCTAAATTGGCTAAAGGGATGGGACATAATTATTATGGAGAACCTGCATGGCCCAATGATCTTTTATATATTTTTCCAGTAGTAATTTTAGGCACTATTGCATGTAATGTGGGCTTAGCAGTTCTAGAGCCGTCAATGATCGGTGAACCGGCGGATCCGTTTGCAACTCCGTTGGAAATATTACCCGAATGGTACTTTTTTCCCGTATTTCAAATACTTCGCACAGTACCCAATAAGTTATTGGGTGTTCTTTTAATGGTTTCAGTACCAATAGGATTATTGACAGTACCTTTTTTGGAGAATGTCAATAAATTCCAAAATCCATTTCGTCGTCCAGTAGCTACAACAGTCTTTTTGATCGGTACCGCAGTAGCTCTTTGGTTAGGTATTGGAGCAACTTTACCTATTGAGAAATCCCTAACTTTAGGTCTTTTTCAAATTGATTAAACCGTTAAATACCACGACATAGGTATCTAAGGAAGATCCCCTTCTGGATCTTCCCTAGATACATCTATCTTATTATGATCTATTCTGCAAATAGATGGACCGTGTCGAAGATTAAAAACTCATTCTATTCTTTTTTATTTCGAAAAACTAAAAAATGAAAAAAAAAAGTCCAATGGATTTAAAATGAAAACTTTTTCTTAGGTAAATTGATTGCAAAATGCTTCTGTAGAGTGCCCAATATCTGTTTTACATCTTCTATGCGAAAATCTTCCATTTTCATAAGATCTTCTTGACTGTGACTCAAAAGGTCCAATAATGTATTTATATTGGACCTTTTGAGACAATTATAGGTCCTGGAAGACAATTCTGATTGGTCAATAAAAATACATGTCAATGGAATTCCTTTTTTGTTTTTCTTAAGATTAGTGAATCTGTCTTGAAAGGAAAAAAGGGGTAGATTCCATCTGTTTTCATTTTCCTTGAAATTCATGTCCTCTTCCTCTGCCTGTAGAAAAGGAATCAATAAATCAATCAAATTACGAGAAGCTTCATAAAGTGCTTCTTTAGGAGTTAAACTTCCATTCGTCCATATTTCTAGAAAGAGTATCTCTTGTTTTTCATTTCCATTCCCATAAGAATGAATACTATGATTCGCATTTCGAACAGGCATAGATACAATATCTATAGGATAACTTCCATCGTGAGAGTCATTTGTGGATTTCATATGATATCCGCGATCTCTCTTGATTTTTAATTCAATACACAAATCAATTGGTTCTGTCAGGTTAGCTATATGCTGTGTCGTGTCAACTATTTCTACAGAAGGTGGTGAGATGATATCTTGAGCTGTTATGTATTTGGGACCCCTGACGCAAATGGATGCGTCCCTAACTCCATAGAGATTACTTCTCAATACAATCTCTTTCAAATTTATTAAAATCTCATGTACTGATTCTTCAATACCCGCTATCGTAGAATATTCATGCAGCACATTTTCAGATTTTGCACGTGTGATATATGTTCCTTCTATTTCTCCAAGTAAAGCCCTTCTTATAGCAATACCTATAGTATAGGCTTGACCTTTCATAAGCGGGGACAGAACAAAACGACCATAAGAAAGACGCTTGCTGTCTACTCTTGATTCAACACATTTCCACTGTAGTGTTCGAGTGGATCCTGCTACTTCTTCTCGAACCATACTATTATTTTTCTTTTCTTTATGATTATTGGATCAGATCATTGAATCATTTATTTCTCTTGGAATCTCTTGAATTCTTATTTCTACACACGTCTTTTTTTAGGGGGGCGACATCCATTATGCGGCATGGGTGTTACATCACGTACGAAACTTAATAGCATTCCATTTCTACGAATGGCTCGTAATGCCGCATCTCTTCCGAGACCTGGACCTTTTATCATAACTTCTGCTCGTTGCATACCCTGATCAACTAATGTACGAATAGCATTAAATGCCGCGGCTTGAGCAGCATAGGGTGTTCCTTTTCTTGTACCTCTGAATCCAGAAGTACCTGCGGAAGCCCAAGAAACTACCCGACCTCGTACGTCTGTAACAGTTACAATAGTATTGTTGAAACTCGCTTGAACATGAATAACTCCTTTTGGTATTCTACGTTCATTCTTATTTGAACCAATACGTGCATTCTTACGTAAACCAATTTTTGCTATAGGTTTTGTCATATTTTATTAGATCATATTCATAAGAATAAAAGAAAGAAGAATCAGAAATCTACAGAAAGATACGGGGATATCCATTTCATATGAAAACGAATCCTTTCTTCTTTCTTTTTACATGTACATGGGTTTGAAAAAGTACTTGATTTAGAACTTGAGAAGGATTACCCCTGTCTCTGTTTATGTCTCGGATTGGAACAAATGACTATAATTCGCCCCCGCCTACGAATCAAGCGACATTTTTCACAAATTTTACGAACAGAAGCCCTTATTTTCATATTTATCATTCCTTACTTTCATTCTGAATCTATTTTTTTTGGAAACAAGAATCAGTTTATTGCATTTTTGAACTTCAAATTATATCCCTACGAAAAGGATGTTTAAAAGAATGATCTAATCGTTCGAATCTTTTTTGCGAAGTCTATAAATTATACGTCCCCTGGTTGAATCATAACGACTCATTTCGATTTTGACTCTATCTCCGGGTAGTATACGTATAAAACTGCGCCGGATTCTCCCTGAAATATAACCTAGAATTAGATCTTCATTATCTAACCGAACTCGGAACATACCGTTGGGAAGTGATTCAGTAATTAAACCCTCATGAATCAATTTTTGTTCTTTCATTCCAGGGAACCCCCTTTAAGTATCAACTAATAGAGGAAGAGTTCTATAATTCACTTCTCCTCTCTATTTTCCAAATAGTAAGTTCGAGAGAAAATTAGGGTACCCCGGGAGAATCACCATATATAACACAAAATTTCTCCTCCAATTTTTTCTAGTCGAGCTTCTCGATCTGTCATTATACCTCGAGAAGTAGAAAGAATTACAATTCCCATTCCACCTAAAATCTTAGGAATTCGTTGATAGTTGGAATAGATTCGTAGACCGGGTCGGCTTATACGCTTTAAAATCATTTTATTACCTTTCCTAGTCTTTCTATGTCGTAAGGTTAAAACCAAGAAATCTTTTTTACTTTCTTGATGTTTTCGAACGTTCTCAATAAAACCTTCTCGTAAAAGTATTTTCACAATGTTTTTAGTGATATTAGTAGATACTATTTGAACTCTTCCCTTTTGATCTATGTCAGCATTTCTTATAGAAGTTATTATATCGGCAATAATGTCCCTACCCATGACGAACTATAGTTATTGGTGCCTCCTCATTTTGATATAATCAACATGCTTCTTTTTTGTTTTATTTTTTATTGAATTTTTTTTTAATTCTTAAATTCGAAAAAATTATTCTAAATCTCAAATATATGCATGAGACACAATCTATTAATCGGATCTATTTCAGATATTTGAATATTCTATTTTCTATATATAGAATAGATAGGATATATCCTATCTTCATCTATAAGACTTCGGGCGCTAATGAAACTATTTTAGTAAAATTCAACTGTCGCAATTCCCGAGCAATCGCACCAAAAATTCGAGTTCCTTTTGGATTTCCCTCTTGATCAATGATAACCGCTGCATTGTCATCATATCGTATTATCATGCCGTTGTCACGTTTGAGTTCTTTACACGTGCGTACAATCACAGCTCTAATTATTTCTGATCTTTCTAGAGGCATGTTGGGCACTGCTTCTTTGATTACAGCAACAATAACATCGCCAATATGAGCATATCGGTGATTACCGGTTCCTATGATTCGAATACACATCAATTCTTGAGCTCCACTGTTATCCGCTACATTCAAAAGGGTCTGAGGTTGAATCATATCATTTTTATTTGAATCTCTTATTTCAATGCAAGGGATAATGGAAAAAAGAAATATTGTCTGTCCAGAGATAAAGAAATCTGTGGTTGTTTTTTCATTCTCAATACTCCTTCCTTCTTCTTTTACTTTTGTTTACCTATCCTGAAATAACAAATTGAGTTCGTATAGGCATTTTGCATGCAGCTATTTCCATAGCAGTTTTGGCTACAGTTTCTGATACTCCACTCATTTCATAAAGTATTCGGCCCGGTTTAACAACGGATACCCAATATTCGGGGGATCCCTTGCCCGAACCCATACGTGTTTCTGTAGGTCTTACAGTAACAGGTTTGTCGGGAAAGATACGTACCCATATCTTTCCACCACGACGTGCATATCGTGTCATTGCTCTTCGCCCTGCTTCTATTTGTCTAGCTGTGATCCAAGCAGGTTCAAGTGCCTGAAGAGCATATCTGCCAAAACAAATACGATTGCCTCGGCAAGATATTCCCTTCATTCTACCTCTATGTTGTTTACGAAATCTGGTTCTTTTGGGGTTATAGTTGATGGTTGTTTCTGAATTCCATCTCTACTGCAGAGCCGGACATGAGAGTTTCTTCTCATCCAGCTCCTCGCGAATGAAATGATTCAAGAATAGTAAATATACACATGTATTTATGTATTTCATTCTATCAAAATGAAAAGAAAGAATAGACTAATCTTTTTTATATTTTTTTATATTGAATTTGTTACATAGGTAACTTTATATATAACTAACTAGATAACTAGGTGTGTTTGTTTATATATAATGTATAATGTTTCTTTCTTTTATCAAGATTTCGAAAGTATTTGACTTTACCTCTATTGAAATGGAATCACGCCAATAAAGAGAAAATCCTTAAATGAAAGAAGAATTAAAAAAAAAAAGAAAGGTTTCGCGGGCGAATATTGACTCTTTCCTCCTTCATTTGTAGGATAAATCCATGACCATTCAGAAGAAATCCATTTTTTCTTGGTTCATTTCGCCATCCTACCCAATGAATCATTAGGATTGATTCGTTTTCAAGAAAATCCTATGTAGTCACAGGTTCCATCGTTCCCATAGCTTCTCCATTAATGTTTAGGCCTGAACTCTGCAATGGAGCTCTCAACAAAATCTCTTATTTGTTTCCGAGTCAATCTCCTCAGTTTTTCTTAACCCGAAGCTCGATTAAATTATTCTCTATTTTCTATTCTTTATATTCTTATTTGAATTTCTTTTATTTTATTTATTATTTATTCTATTTTATTATTGTTTCTATTATTTCTTTCTATATTTCTTTCTATACTTTTTTCTATTTATTCTATTGTATATGTAATATTGTATTGTAATTGTCTATTTTTATTTTGTATTTTTATTTTATATTGATGTTGATGCTTTATAACACTGCCTTTTTTATGGGGTCATTTTTCATAAACCATACATATGGGAATCATATATCATTGAGATCTTTATTCTCTCTTTCTATCATCCTTCCATTTTTCCACATCCCTTTTTTTTTCACAATTCATAATCAGATTTCTTTTTTATGAAAAGAATTTCAGTTGCTACAATGCTACAACTATATGATCGATTCAGTCATATAGTGACTGTTTCTTGGGATCTCGACAATACGAAGCAATAAGTTGGTTATTAGTTTTGAGTTTCTTTAGTTTTGATAGTTACTAAGTTTATAGTGGGGTTAGCCTGTTTTTTTCAATCTCAATTCTAAAGAAAAAACTAACGAGTCACACACTGAGCATAGCAATTATACTAAAATCTAAATTAAATTTAAATAAAGGGTAGATCCAATTTTTATTCAACCTTATAGAATTAGAATTGTTCGTTTTTCTTTGATTAAGAAAAAAAGAAAAAGAAGAAAAGAGTTTCCAAATTTTTTCTATCGATGACCAGAATGGCGAAAGAAATAAAGGTCCATTCTTCTTCTTTTTTCTTTTCTTATTCTTGGTTTACAAATATCCAAATTTTGATGCCTAAGACTCCATAGATAGTTCTAATTGTATGGGAACAGTGATCAATTTTAGCGCGAATTGTTTGTAAGGGAACCCTGCCTTCTCTGATCCATTCGACACGTGCAATCTCTTTTCCGTCGATACGCCCTGCAATTTGCACTTGAATCCCTTTTGTACCCGTTTGTTCAGTTAATTCAATAGCTTTTTTCATTGCCTTTCGAAATGAGACTCTATTTTTTAATTGTAAAGCTATATATTCTGCAAGAATATTAGGTTGTCCATAAGGCTTTTCAATTCTTGTGATAGCAATGTTGAGTCTCCGGTTTACAGAATGAAATTCTTTTTGTACATTCATCTGTAATTCTTCGACTCCCCGTGTTCGTCCTTCTATTAATAAATTGGGAAATCCAATATAGATTATGACCTGAATCAAATCTATTCTTTTTTGAATTATTATATAAGCAATTCCTTCGAAACCTGAGGATATTCTCTTATTTTTTTTTACATAGTCCTTAATACAATTCCGTATTCTTTCATCTTCTTGTAGACCCTTGGAAAAATTCTTTGGTTTTGCGAACCAAAAAGAATGATGACTTTGAGTTGTTCCAAGTCTGAAACCAAGTGGATTTATTTTTTGTCCCATATTTTTCTATTCTTTTTCCATCCATTTTTTTTCTAAATAGGAATCTAAATTTTAGATTTTTCTTTTAAAAAAATCTTTATATGACAAGTGGTTTTTTTTATCAGATAACTACGCCCTCGAGCCCGAGGTCTTAACTTTTTCACAATAGCACCTCTATTGACTTCAGCTTTACTAATAAATAAATCAGCTTCATTCAAACCCATATTATGACTAGCATTTGCTGCTGCAGAATAAACTAATTTTAAAATTGGATAAGATGCCCTATAAGGCATTAGTTCCAATATCATGAGTGTTTCTTCATAAGAACGTCCGCGAATCTGATCAATTACTCTTCGTGCTTTGAAAACAGACATACATATATGTTGAGCTAACACTTTTGCTTCTCTATCCGAATTTTCGTTCTTTAT